AAAATTGATTATTGTTCCTATCCAGTTAGAACGATTTATGGGGTATTAGGTATAAAAATTTGGATATTTGTAGACAAAGAATAATAAACCCTTAATGGACTTGTTGTAACGTTCTATACAACGTTCTATACATTGATAGAACATAATAGGACAAACTTTTTTATTCTTTTTTTTTATTCACTCAAACCAAAAAAGATTGAAGTAATTCTATAGGGTTAAATAAAAATTGGATTGATAATTTAATATACTTGCTATGCTTAGTGTGTGACTCGTTGGTTTTTTAGAGCCAGAATTAAAAAAACTGACTAACCTCAACTATGAACTAAGAAGTACAGAATTAATAATAATAACCAACTCATCGCTTCGTACTATCTAAATCCAAAATCAAAAGCAAAAAAAAAAAAAAATAGTCAAGATATGATATATCAATTATATCATTGTAGCAATTGAAATCCTTTATACATAAAAAAAAAATAAAATTTTAATTCTAAAGCAAAATAGAAAATAATACAGACAAATAACAAATAAAAGGAAGGGTGAAAGAAAGAAAGAAAAAACAATATCAATGCTATATGATTCCAATATGTACGGTCTGATGGGACATCTCATAAAAGACAATGTAATAAAGCATCAGTACAAATAAATAAATGAAGCTATTCATAGAACAAAAAAAATCAAGAGCCTCGACGAGCCAATAAAGACTAAGAAAATTGACTCAAAAATCAATATTATTCGAAGCTCCTTTGTAGAATTAAGTAAGACCTAAGCATCAATCTACAAGCGATGGGAACGACGGAACCTGTGAATCCATAAGATTCTATTGAAAAAAAAAAATCTTACTGATTTATTGGGCAGGATGGCGAAAGGAACCAGGAGACGATTTATTTATTCTGAGAAATCATAGGTTAACCCTACAAATCCTCAAATGAAGAAAAGAAAAAAATAGAAATATTGAAAGAGTCAACATTCGTCCGCGAAGGTTTTGATCTTATTGGCTTTCGATTGTAAATTTTTAGCAGCCATCGAATAGCTCGAATAAGATAATTAGAATAATATTCTAATTTCTAATAATGATAAAAAAAAAAAGAAAATCAATAAGGATTCGTTATAACATTATAACAAAGACGACATTCTATTATATAGAAATAATTATCGAAAAATCCATATTCTAGTCTATTCATATTCTAGTCTATTTTATATCAAATATTTCGAGTTTTAAATAGTTTGGTTTCTATAGAGAATAAGAAATACAAATACGATATACAAATTTCTAATGAATAGGTTAGTAGAAATTTCAAAAAATACAAAAATACTATGATTAAGTATATTATATATCAATTACATGTCTATTTTTTGAATCATTTCATTCGCGAGGAGCTGGATGAGAAGAAACTCTCATGTCCAGTTCTGTAGTAAAGATGGAATTTTGAAAGAACCATCCATTATAACCCCAAAAGAACCAGATTCCGTAAACAACATAGAGGAAGAATGAAAGGAATATCGTATCGAGGCAATTCTATTTGTTTCGGTAGATATGCTCTTCAAATACTTGAACCCGCTTGGATTACATCTAGACAAATAGAAGCGGGACGGCGTGCAATGACACGAAATGCACGCCGCGGTGGAAAAATATGGGTACGCATATTTCCGGACAAATCGGTTACCTTAAGACCTACAGAAACACGTATGGGTTCTGGGAAAGGATCTCCTGAATATTGGGTAGCTGTCGTTAAACCAGGCAGAATACTTTATGAAATGGGAGGAGTAACAGAAAATATAGCCAGAAAAGCGATTTCCATAGCAGCGTCAAAAATGCCTATACGGACCCAATTCATTATTTCAGGCTAGGAATCGAGAAGCAAAAGAAAAAAGAAAAGCCTTTTAGATGAAAAATAGATGAAAAAAAAAATTGGAAGTTTTTTTGGTTGGTTGTTTTGAACAAATAATATTTCTTTTTTTTTTTGCCTTTGCATTGAACTAAGAGAATCAAAAAGGATATGATTCAATCTCAAACCTATTTGAATGTAGCAGATAATAGTGGAGCCCGAAAATTAATGTGTATTCGAATCATAGGAACTAGTAATCGACAATATGCTCATATTGGTGACGTTATTGTTGCTGCGATCAAGGAAACAGTTCCAAATTCTCCTCTAGAAAGATCCGAAGTGATTCGAGCTGTAATTGTACGTACTTGTAAAGAATTCAAACGTAACAACGGTATGATAATACGATATGATGACAATGCTGCAGTTATTATTGATCAAGAAGGAAATCCAAAAGGAACTAGAATTTTTGGTCCAATTGCTCGGGAATTAAGACAATTCAATTTCACTAAAATAGTTTCATTAGCACCTGAAGTGTTGTAAAATCAAAGATTCTAAGATGGAAAATGAGATATAAAATAAAAAATTTTAGATGAGATAATGATATAGTTATAGTATTTAAATGAAAAAATGGAATTATAAATTCCAATTAACCAATTAATTAGTAGTTAGTAGATTGTTTTTCATGCATATATCTTTCTTTCATATTTATTTAATTTATTTATTTAATAAAATAAATAAATTAAATAAATAAAAAATATAGTTAATTCAGAAGAATTAAAAAAAAAAATATGTTAATTATATCAAAAGTAGGGGGCAAGAAGAATTTTTTCTCATGGGTAAGGACACTATTGCTAACATAATAACCTCTATACGAAATGCTGACATGGATAGAAAAGGAACTGTTCGAATACTATCTAATAACATTGCCGAAAACATTATTAAAATACTTGTACAAGAGGGTTTTATTGAAAATGTGAGGAAAAATCAGGAAGGCAATAAAAATTTTTTTGTTTTAACCCTACGCCATAGAAGGAATCGGAAAGGGCCATATAAAGCTAATCTAAATTTAAAACGGATCAGTCGACCGGGCTTACGAATTTATTCTAACTATCAAAAAATTCCTAGAATTTTAGGCGGGATGGGGATTGTCATTCTTTCTACTTCTCAGGGTATAATGACAGATCGACAGGCTCGACTCGAAAAAATCGGTGGAGAAATCTTGTGTTATATTTGGTAATCTTTGCGATATCTGAATTGTATCCGACTTCTTACTTCTTATTTGAAAAAATAAAAGAATGGATTTCTAATATCATTCCTCCTCAATTAGTTGATACTTCAAGAAAATTTTCGATAAAATAAAATTAAAAAAAAAAAAGATCCGCTATAATTTTGTTTTGTATGTATAAGAGATAAAGTCAAAAAGGGAAGTCATTCTAATTCGACCAAAGACATCTAATTTTTTTAGATTCAAAAACAAAAATTGGAATGATTTTCTTAAGTAGTTTTTTCAACTTCCCTATTCTGTTCATAGGACTATAATTTAAGATTTGAACAAAAAACTTTTTTTCTTTAAAAAATATGTATATTCACAATTAAGGAATGGCAAATATGAAAATAAGGGCTTCAGTTCGTAAAATTTGTGAAAAGTGTCGACTGATACATAGACGGGGGCGAATTCGAATAATTTGCTCCAACCCAAAGCATAAACAAAGACAAGGATAATCTTTATAAACTTCGAAACAAAGGCTCCCTAAAGAATCCGCTGTACAAACAAAAAAAGGATCTTTTTGGACATAAAATGGATATATCCACATACCTTTGACTTATATTTATGAGATGATAAAATATGACAAAATCTTTACAAAAAATAGGTTCACCCAAGAAGAGGCGTATTGGTTCACGTAAGAATGTACGTAAAATACAAAAAGGGGTTATTCATGTTCAAGCAAGTTTCAATAATACTATTGTGACCGTTACAGATATACGAGGTCGGGTGATCTCGTGGTCCTCCGGGGGCACTTGCGGATTTAGGGGTACAAGAAGAGGGACACCTTTTGCTGCGCAAACCGCAGCGGGGAATGCTATTCGTACAGTCGTGGACCAAGGTATGCAACGAGCCGAAGTCATGATAAAAGGCCCGGGTCTCGGAAGAGATGCGGCATTAAGAGCTATTCGCAGAAGCGGTATACTATTAAGTTTCGTTCGAGACGTAACTCCTATGCCCCATAATGGCTGCAGACCCCCTAAAAAACGACGCGTATAAAAATAAATATTTAAATATAAAATATTGAAGAAATTTCAAGAGAAATAAATAATTCAATGATTTGATTAAAAAAGAATAGTATTATGGTTCGAGAGAAAGTAACAATATCTACTCGGACACTACAGTGGAAATGTGTTGAATCAAGAGTGGACAGTAAGCGTCTTTATTATGGGCGCTTTATTCTATCTCCGCTTATGAAAGGTCAAGCTGACACAATAGGCATTGCACTGCGCAGAGCTTTGCTTGGAGAAACAGAAGGAACATGTATCACACGTGCAAAATCTGAGAAAATATCACACGAATTTTCTACTATAATAGGTATTCAAGAATCAGTACATGAAATTTTAATGAATTTGAAAGAAATTGTATTAAGAAGCAATTTATATGGAACTCGTGATGCGTCCATTTGTGTCAAAGGTCCAGGAGATGTAACTGCTCAAGACATCATCTTACCGACTTCTGTGGAAATCGTTGATAATACACAACATATAGCTAGCCTAACAGAACCAATTGAGTTGTATATTGAATTAGAAATCGAGAGGAATCGCGGCTATTGTCTAAAACCGACAAATAACTTTCAAGAAGGAAGTTATCCTATAGACGCCGTATTCATACCTGTTCGAAACGCAAATCATAGTGTTCATTCTTATGGAAATGGGACTGAAAAGCAAGAAATACTTTTTCTTGAAATATGGACAAATGGAAGTTTAACTCCTAAAGAAGCACTTCATGAAGCCTCCCGGAATTTGATTGATTTATTTATTCCTTTTTTACATGCAGAAGAAGAAAACTTACATTTAGAAAAAAATCAACCCAAGGCTACTTTACCCCTTTTTACTTTTCATGATAGATTGCCGACATTAAAAAAAAATCAAAGAGAAATCGCATTGAAATATTTTTTTATTGACCAA